ATTTCCGATTTGCTCTTATCTATCGGGAGTTCAGTTCAGCGTCACAAACTTTTTTGTTTTCATGCCGGAGAGTTCTTAACAATATTTATGTTATGAAAGAGTACGAAAAAAAAAAAGATTTTTTCCTTATTTGATCGGATTAAAAAGAAACTTTGGGATTGCTGAATCACAGACAAAAAAAGAAAAAATAAACATATAAAGCAACGGAGCCATCATAGTATTTTTTAACTCCTCCGAAAGGAAGGATGGCAATTTGATCATTTACCCATCTGAATCTGAGTCTAATAGATTCTATTTTTCTCTTTCTTCAATAGAAAGGAGGGGGGTCAATTTTCTTGTAGAGCCGTATGCACAAAAGATGCCTGTACGGTTGTTCAATTCTATCTTTTTTCTATTCTTTATCTTTCCTCTCTCTTTGCTTTATCATGCGAGATAGGGGAAGCTTTTATTTTGTTATATCATCAGGGTAATGATGCATCAACCTGCTAGTGGTTATTATGAGGCGCAAACAGGCGAATTTGTCCTGGAAGCGGAAGAACTGCTGAAACTGCGTGAAACCCTCACAAGGGTTTATGTACAAAGAACGGGCAAACCCTTATGGGTTGTATCCGAAGATATGGAAAGAGATGTTTTTATGTCAGCAACAGAAGCCCAAGCTTATGGAATTGTTGATCTTGTAGCGGTTGAATGAAAATAACATGGATTTCGCGCAAATCTGTGATTTGAGATTTTATCTTCGAATTGAATATTCTATTAAATAGAAGTAATTCATCATCATTCGGTTAGGATCAATCTAAACCAATCCATCATATTATGTATACGATTCAACATGCCAACTATTAAACAACTTATTAGAAATACAAGACAGCCAATCAGAAATGTCACGAAATCCCCCGCTCTTCGGGGGTGCCCTCAGCGTCGAGGAACATGTACTAGGGTGTATGTGCGACTCGTTTAGATCATGAGCTGGCACAAAAGCAAGAAAACGACTTTTACAGTATCAATGATCAGTACCGGTGAATGGGATAGGATGGAAAAAGAAACTCCATTCATTATTAAAAAAAAAAAAAAAACTCTATCATATCCCTCTATTGTGTATGAAGTTTATGGTTTCCGTTGGTGTAAATCCAATCACCTGAATTTAAGATGATAAGAAATTCTCCATTGGTAACAAATGGTTATCCATTAAGCGGAGGAAATCTTATTTAAAAAGCATAAAACATAAAGATTAGGTAGGTTCCCAATCTGGCAAGAACGGACTAAGAGGGTCAGCTACCCAGCAAACTTTCATAATTAAATACCGTTACTGTATAGGTAGATCTGATTGTGAAAGACCTATTACTGGATAATTCATGGGTAGAGCCAAAGCGTGTGAACTATACAAGTTCCCAATAACATTAATTAGTTGATTAAATATTAAATTAAAGTATAAAGTAAAGGCTCCGGTGTATAGAGAAGACCTCACCGTTTAAGAAGTAACCATAGAAACGAAGGAACCCACTATTTCTTTTTTGATTTCTTTTATTTACTAGATTTTTGATACCTAGGAAAATACAATTTCTTATTTCTTTCTTATTTCACAGTGAAATATCTAATAAAAAAAAAAGAAAAAATCGTGGTCGGGAAGGTTAGAGTAGCCAAAGCCATTGGAATTTTGATTTTATACATTGGAAAAATCCGTTTTGTTATTAATAGACTAGGAAGGGGGAAAAGAATAACTGAAAGAAAGGCAATCAATTAGTTATTCGTCAAAGTTTCATTTATTCAATGACCAGAATTAAACGGGGATATATAGCTCGGAGACGTAGAACAAAAATTCGTTTATTTGCATCAAGCTTTCGAGGGGCTCATTCAAGGCTTACTCGAACTATTACTCAACAGAAAATAAGAGCTTTAGTTTCGGCTCATCGGGATAGGGATAGGAAAAAGAGAGATTTTCGTCGTTTGTGGATCACTCGGATAAACGCAGTAATTCGCGAAAGGGGAGTATCCTATAGTTATAGTAGATTAATACACGATCTGTACAAGAGACAGTTGCTTCTTAACCGTAAAATACTTGCACAAATAGCTATATCAAATAGGAATTGTCTTTATATGATTTCGAACGAAATCATAAAGGAAGTAGATTGGAAAGAATCCACCAGAATAATTTAAATGGAGTTCCCCGGAGAATGAACTCCGGGAAGGTAGAGTAGAAATTAGTATGAGAAAATATGCTAAAGTAGTCAAAATGAATGAACACGTTCAATTCAATAAAAAAAGAAATCTTTTTTTCCGATTCATTTTTTTTCTTACGACACGATACTCAAATCTAGATTCACTCAAATCTAGATTCTTGTAATTATGATTCAAGTGAAGAAAAAATAAGCCTATTTATTTCGGGCTTTAAAACCAGTAGTTCTAGCGGTCGACTCGGTTCTTTCAAATTGTTTCTCATTATTGAGAAAAGGTAACAAAGATAAAATACGAGCTTGTTTTATAGCAAGAGTAATTAATCGTT